CCGTTCTTAAATGTAAACAATTTTAAAAGTTATCAAAGGAAATCTTGATAGAAAAGTAAAGACGTCGCGCGACGAAACATCATAGAAAGGCACTTGCTTATGAACTATGAGTCTCTTTAAGAAAACTTGCATTTAATATGCTTTTAAATAATTATGTGAATTGAATCATCTTAGTAACATAAAAAAAAATCAAACGAGAACTCGTGAGTAACGGTGAGTGAAAACGAACTTAGCTAAATGTTGAAATCCAAAGAAAGTATTTAAGTCTTTTACAACATCAATAATAACATAAAGTAGTATGATTAATCTTTGTACGAAAATAGGAGTACCATCTTCTAAGCTAAAAGCTTTTCTAATCGATAGTGAACGAGTACCGTGAGGGAAAGATTTGAATTTGTTAATTTATATTTATTTGAAGCTGATAAATACAGCAACAAAGTGCCTTTTGCATAATGAGTCAGTAAGTTAATATATGTAGCAAGCTTAATAGCACAAAGGCGTTAAAAGTTACACGTATTAGACCCGAAGCCAAGTGATCTACTCTTAAGCAAGTTGAAGGTGTTTTAAAACGCACTGAAGGACTGAACCCACGTCTGTTGAAAAATACGGGGATGACTTAAGATTAGGGGTGAAAGTCCAATCAAACTTGGTGATAGCTGGTTTTCCGCGAAAACTATCAAAGTAGTACGTTGCTTTTTAAAAATGTGGGTAGAGCTACTTATTAAATTTAGATTTTGCTAAATTTTATTAAACTCCAAATTATATTTTTTTCAGCAGCAGACAGTCGTTGGGCGATAAGGTCTTACGTCAAAAGGGAAACAACCCTAATCGATGGCTAAGATCTCAAAATTATAAATTAGTGCAAAAATGAAGGATAACACGAATAAACAGAGTAGGCTTAGAAGCAGCCATCTATTGGAGAAAGCGTTTTAGCTCATTATTTTTATTTATTGCATTCATTTAAAATGTAAGGAGACTTAAATTTATATATCGAAGCTTCGAATCAAGCTAAATTTAGCTTAATGGTAGCGGAACGTCCTGTAGTCTTTTATGTTAATGTCAAATTGCATATTTAAAATCAGGAGTGCTAATGCTGATATGAGTAGCGTTAACCATGCTGAAAAAAAATCATGGTCGTCTATTGTTCAAGGGTTTCCAGTCAATTTTAAGTAACTGGATTTAGTCGGCCCTTAAGAAAAAAGTGAGTACTGTATTCAATAGGAAAAATTTGCCACATGTTTGCAAAGTACGAAAGTATTTGTGTAAAAAAATAATTTTAATGGTAATGCCCAACAAACTGGCAATTTCAAAAATTATTTTTCAGGAAAACTTACATGAAGTTTGACCGTACCTAAAACCGACACAGGTGAACTTATTGAGAAAATAAAGACGAATGAGATAACTATACTTAAGGAACTCGGCAAATTTACTCTGTACGTTCGCAAAAAAGAGTACCTTTTAAGGTTTCAAAAAATAGGGGGTAGCGACTGTTTAACAAAAAGTGCGACCTTTAAAGTCGTACACATAAATGCACTGAGTGCTATATTATCTAATCAATATAAGTCTAAGCAAGCATGCGTTCAGAGCGATTTGGAGGTATGAAGCCTTGCTGACAACGTAGTTTCTTACTTGATGTAACTAAGAAAAGCTAGACTTATCTAAATGGGTAAAACGTAAGTGAACATTTGTTATAAGGTATCGAAAAAACAGAATTCTGAAGATCATCATGAGTTGTTTATGCAACTATAGGAATAAGCAGTAGTATAAAATATCTTTTTGTTATTTTATAGATTAGACATAATACTGTCGGTATAGAGAATGTTACCTGTTTAGATTAAATGTTATGTGTAAGGAAAAGGGTAAGCCTAATAAATTGATAGAAATATCTCAGGAAAGAGCGATCAATCCAAGTGTTTAGTAGGTAAAAGATCTCATAAAAAGCGAATGTTTGCTAGTAATAAGTGAAATAGTGATTATATCACGAATCGAAAGATTGCTGACTTATGTATGTTCTGTTTTTAAAGTATCATCCTTTAAGAAAACTTTTATTTGGTTGCATTACATGCAAAACCAGCTAGTTTATCTTTAGATAAAAATTGTGGTAAAATAATAAAAACTAATATAATGACGAAAATTTATAAGTTACAAAGGAGAATAGCAATAGCTTATTTGGATAAAAACAAGCGTTTATGAAGTAAATTACAAAATGAATTGGTGAATTTAGAAGAGGCTAAAATAAAAGCAATAAAGCAGATTCACAAACGTAAAAGTAGTGAGACTAGCGGAATTGACAAAATTGTTTTAAAAGGTTCTAAAGGAAAGAAAGTTAGTATTGATGAAATATTAATTCAAATTCAAGATCTGAAAAATATGACTTTTCTTCATAAAACGTGTCATCGCGACAGAGCTGCGTTAAAAAATTCTAACGTTAAAATGGATGAGCCGTATGAAGAGTAATCTTCACGTACGGTTCTAAACGGGGGAAAATACGTGAGTATCTACCTATCGTAATCTTAAAACTTTGCAAATTCGTAAGAAGACGTATAAGGTTTGACGCCTGCCCAGTGCTTGAAAGCGAAAAATATATGTTTACGCATATGTTATAAACCCAAGTAAACGGCGGTCTTAACTATAAGGATCCTCAGGTAGCGAAATTCCTTGGCGGGTAAATTCCGTCCTGCATGAATGGCGTCACGACTACCCCACTGTCTCTAGTATAGTCTCAGCGAAATTACATTGTCTGTGAAAATGCAGACATCCTACAACAAGACGGAAAGACCCTATGATTCTTAACTATAATTTTACGTCGCAATAATTTTGTTCACAGTACAGTAAAAGTAGGAACACATTTGTGCAATCTTGAAAAACTACTTTGAGTACAAAAAATTGCTTACTAAGCAGGAAATATGTAAAAAGGGTAGTTTACTTGGGACGAGGACCTCCTAAATTGCAACGGAGGTGCGCAAAAGTGAATTTTAACTAGCAGTTTATGCTATTATAACACGTAATGGTAAAAGTTTGCTTGACGGTAAGAGCTACAACTCAAACCGGGACGGAAGTCGGTCATAATGATCCGGCAGTAATGAATGGAAATACTGTCGCTTATCGGAAAAAAGAAACTCTAGGGATAACAGATTTATCATGGCTGAGAGTTCTTATCGACGCCATGGTTTGATACCTCGATGTCGGCTCATCTTTTCCTGGAGCTGAAATAGGTTCCAAGGGTATGGTTGTTCGCCAAATAATAAGATACGTGAGCTGGGTTCAGAACGTCGTGAGACAGTTCGGTCGTGCGATTCGTTGCTAGTAAGAGAAGAGATGTACTTCTCGTGAATAGCTAATCTCCACTTTAGAGGTTAAACTAATATTACAGGTAGGAAGCGAGTTCTTTAGAATTAGTGGGCCTACGCATTACTCCTAATGCTGATCCATGAGCTGTTTTACAAACAGTGAACCCTATGCATTGTGAAAATAGTTATTTACAAAGTATAAGCAGGGCATAAATTTAAGTGGATGTTACTTATAAACATTTTAACTTGAAAAGAATATATAAATCAGTAAATCTGCCAAGAAAAGCAGTTATAGAAGTATAACCCATCATTCTGATGGCCGAAATAACATTCCCTAAATATGTCATAGCGGGGGATAATTATAAGTTAAACCACCCCGTTAACACGAAACATCGTGAGTTCTAAACATAAGGTAAAATCTAATGTGGCCGCGTTAGAAAGGAGTACCGGCTTTAGAGGGAATAGAGGGGCTTACTGACTATATGTATGTAATATTGGAACGAAGTAAATATTCGTATAAACCTTGTTGATTTTTTTTTACAAGGGCGCTTTTCTATAGTGTTAATGTATATTAATATCAGGATTCTACAAGAAGCCAACGCCATAGGGAAAGCCTATGGATATGCAGACGTGTAGACAAATTTATCTAAATAAAATTCTAACATTGTTAAGATTACAATAACAAACAAATTATGAAGAAGTGAACACAAGTGAACTGAAAAATAAAAGAAATTTGACTGTATAGATTGCAGTGTAAAATTTTTGAATTTAGTAAAAAAGGGGATATGAGATCGGTATTTTTAATACAGAAACAAATCATAAAACATGACTTTTCAAAGTTTTTAGCTGTTCGAAAAGTGACTCAAGACAACTTGGGAAAACGAACAGCTGGAGTAGATGGAATTAGTAATTTAACGCCAGACGAAAGAATGGAGTTAGTACAAAATATTCAAATTGATAATAAATCGGATAAAATTCGTCGAGTAACAATTTTAAAACCTAACGGGAAAGAAAGACACTTAGGTATACCTACCATAAGAGATCGAGCTAAACAATGTCTTGTAAAGTTTGCATTAGAACCTCAATACGAAGCTATATTTGAGCCTAACAGCTATGGATTTAGACCGGGGAGAAGTTCTAATGACGCTAGACAAGCAATTGTAAAATGTTTACAACAACTTCCTAAACACGTATTAGATGCAGATATTGAAGGATGTTTTGACAATATTGACCACTCTAAATTACTTCAAGAAGTAAACACGTTTCCTCTTCTAAAAGAGCAATTGAGAGCTTGATTGAAAGCAGGAATACTTACGGGCTTTAAAGAAAATACAAAAGAGATTACGCCAGAAGCTGGAACTCCACAAGGAGGTATTATATCACCTTTGTTAGCAAATATTGCTTTACATGGAATGGAAAATGCAGTACGTAAAAGCGGAGTATATCTTATTAGATACGCGGATGATTTCTTAGTATTATGTAATGAAGAGCGCGAATTGTCTGAAGCAAAAATTAAGATTGAATTCTTTCTACAAAGTTTAGGTTTGAAGTTATCGGAATCAAAAACAAAAATAACGTACACCGGCAGTTCAGAAAACTCTAGACTTGCAGGTGTAGATTTCTTAGGTTTTAATTTTGTTAACTATAAGGTAGGTAAACATACGTCCGCAAAGAATAATCAAGGAATTGTGACCGGATGAAAAAGCAGGTGTCAACCTAGCTACAATTCCATAGAATCTCATTTAGCTAATATTAAAAATATTACTACGAAGTCCACCGGATTATCTCAAAAAGTTTTAATCAGTAAACTGGCACCAGTTATTAGCGGATGAACTAAGTATTTTTCTGTATGTAGTGCTACAAAAACTTTTAGTTACTGTAGTGTACGTACGTTTTATCTTCTCAGGAAATGAGCTAAGAAACGCAAACGAACAGGTTTCGGTATCAGGAGATACTGAATTCCTATAGGAAGCGCAGAAAGAGTTTTTGGACTTAAAGAAGAAGACAAAATTATAAAACTAACTCGGCACGATCAACGAAATATTATTCTATCTACAAAAGTAGCCGGACAAAGTAGTCCATATGACGGAAGAGTTACTTATTGAGCTAGACGGCTTTCTGTCAACAATAAGTATGGCCAATTATTAAAAAGGTTATTAAAAACTAAGGGGCCGCAGTGTAGTATGTGTAAATTATATTTTAAAGATTCCGATAGAATAGAAATAGATCATATTATGCCAAGAAGTCAAGGGGGTTCTTCTGATTGAAAAAACCTAAGACTTATGCACGGTCATTGTCACGATATTAGACATTCCAAGGCAGCTATTACTTAAGTTGCTGACTAATACAAGCAATTTTAAACTAAGTGAAAGTCTAAAAACTTTCTATAGATAATTTTGAGGAGCCGTATGAGGGGTGACCTTCACGTACGGTTTTGCAGTGGGAGGAAATTTCGTGAGAAATTTCTTTACCATAACCCTATCTGTTGTGGGGAAGAAAAAAAATAGGTTTATCTTTAGTACGAGAGGATTGGGATATATTAACCAATAGTGCATCGGTTGTATCGTTTTCTGCATCGCCGAGTAGCCACGTTAACATTATATAAGCGCTGACAGCTTAAAAGCACAAAATTAACCTTTGCTTTTTCCAGAACATTCTAGAAGATCACTAGACATATCGATTTACTATTCAATACTTGTAAAAGTAAGTAAATAAATACGAATTGTTCATTATAATTTATTTTATATTTAAGAACGGGCCTACCCGTTCTTATGCGAATAAATTTTATTATACCAAATTTTTTTAATAAAAAAACGATGAATATGTTTAATAATATAGACTTAGGGCTAATCCCTGGAATGCTGATGGCATCTTTTATTCTTGTTAAAAACTTATTTAGTACAAAAACTCATCTTAATACTAACAATAGCTCTCAATCACCAGTGTCTTCTAGCAGTGAAGTAGAAAAAAATAACATATCTGTGGCGCCAAAAAGTTCTTCAGAAGCATCTTCATCAAATGTAAATGAAGCATTAGAAGAACTAAAAAAAGTAATGGCATTACCTAAAAGAGTGGTACAAGGACATATAATAACAGATTCAGCGGGAAATACTACTACAGCTGCTGAAAGAGCTTACAATAGTATAATATCCAGATATGGTAGTATGGAAGCTTATTTACAGTCAAGAAACAATGTATCAACTCCTACTTCAATGCAACTATTTAATCCGACAGTGACTCCTGAATTAGAGATTCAAGAAAATCAAAAAAAAGAAATTGTTGAATCAGTGTTAAGTACTGAAAAATTGCCATCTGAAAAAAATGTAACAGATAATCAATCGGAAAAAGTATCAGTTAATGCAGAACAAAATAAACAAGAGGTGTCAAGTTTAGATAGTACAGTAGATATTAATGGTGATCATGTGAGTTTATTTCAAGATTTAGTTGACAAATTTATTCATGTTCAAGAATACATACCACCTATATTAGTAGCTGCATCAATTGCAGCACCTTATATAATTGAAGTATTAGTTGCGCATACACAAAAATAATAATTTAACTTTTGTATTTAAAAATACACTTAGCTATTAATTAATAGTGCACAGTTCAAGTAGTTTTGTTAACCTTATGTAAATAAATTTTGCACTTTTAAATTTATTATTATTATTTTTAATATATTTTTATTTTGTTTAAAACACATTAATTAACATAAACATGAAATTATTTAAAAAAATTTCTTTTCAAGCGATACCTTATAATGATTTAAATTTAAAATTTTTTCGTATATATAGATGATCACCTTCAAATCAAATGGAATCTCGATTTAATATCTATCCTATACACACAAAAAATTGTGGACCTATGATTTTAGATGCGCTTTTAAAAATCAAAGATGAGCAAGATTCTAGTATTGTTTTCAGACGTTCATGTAGAGAAGGTATTTGTGGCAGTTGTTCTATGAATATAAATGGGATAAATACTTTGGCTTGCTTACAGCCAATAAAAGCAGATGCAAAAATGACTACGATTTATCCATTGCCTCATATGTATATTATAAAAGACTTAGTACCGGATTTATCTAATTTTTACGCACAATACAAATACATAAAACCTTGACTTATGAATGAAGTAAATTCACAAACAGAGTATTTGCAGTCTGAAAAAGATAGATCAGAATTAAACGGTATTTATGAGTGTATTCTTTGTGCTTGCTGTTCTGCTAGTTGTCCAAGTTATTGATGAAATCATGATAAATATTTAGGCCCCGCAATTTTATTACAAGCTTATCGATGATTATTAGACAGTAGAGATACTAACACTCAAAAGCGTCTAGAACTATTAGGAGGAAAATCTAAATTATTCAAATGTCACACAATTATGAATTGTAGTCGAACTTGTCCTAAATCATTAAATCCTGGAAAAGCGATTGCTTCGATAAAACATAATATTAACCGTAGTTAAAACTTATTGTACTTAACTTAAACATATGTATATGCTTAGATTTAACAATAATTAACATTTTATTACGGCGGCTGCCCATTTGGTGAAATAGGTAAACACGACAGATTTAAAATCTGTTCTTTTTAAGTTATCGGTTCAAGTCCGATAGTGGGCAGTGCAAAATTCTTTGGATAAATGGCTGAGTGGTTTAAGGCAATGGTTTGCTAAATCATCGTACAAAATTTTGTACCGTGGGTTCGAATCCCTCTTTATCCAATAAAGCTAGTATAAAATTTTTGCGGATATGATGGAAATGGTAGACATGTCAGGTTTAGGTTTTGATGAATATTATTCATGAGGGTTCAAGTCCCTCTGTCCGTATTTCATTGTCAGAGGTGAAATAGTTTAATAGGTAAAATATTGGTTTGTCACATCAATGAGTGAGGGTTCAAATCCCTTTTTCCCCGTAAATTTTTTCAAAAATGGCGAAGAGAGCTCGGTTTGGTAGAGCGATAAACTGTGACTTTGTAGGCCATGGGTTCAAGTCCCATTCTTCGTCCGATTAAAACAAAAATATAACTTATGCGTTTAATTAAAAAACCTCTTTTCAATATAGTCAATAACCATCTTATAGATTATCCTACTCCAATTAATATTCACTATGCTTGAAATTTTGGATTTCTCTCTGCTATGTGTTTAATAATACAAATAGTAACGGGAATATTTCTAGCTATGCATTACACACCTCATGTTGATTTAGCTTTTATTAGCGTTGAACATATTATGCGCGATGTTAATTTTGGCTGACTTTTACGTTATACACATGCAAATGGAGCTTCTATGTTTTTTATTGTAGTTTATATACATATTTTTAGAGGACTCTATTTTGGTTCTTACACGGCGCCTCGACAATTTGTCTGAGTAATAGGTGTAATCATTTTATTATTAATGATAATAACTGCATTTATAGGATATGTATTGCCGTGAGGCCAAATGAGCTTGTGAGGAGCTACTGTAATTACTAATTTAGTGTCCGCAGTCCCCTTAGTCGGAGATTCTATAGTTGCTTGGCTTTGAGGCGGCTTCTCTGTTGATAATGCTACTTTAAATCGTTTTTTTAGTTTACACTATTTATTACCTTTTGTAATTGCAGCAGCTTCTTTAATTCATTTAGCTGCTTTACATCAAGAAGGTTCGGGAAATCCACTAGGTATTGATGCAAGTAGTGATAAAGTACCTATGTATCCCTACTTTATTGTAAAAGATTTGTTAGGAATTGTCTCTTTTATAATATTTTTTTCTTTTTTCGTATATTTTTCGCCTAATTTATTAGGGCATCCTGATAATTATATTGAAGCAAATCCCATGGTAACGCCAGCGCATATTGTACCAGAATGATATTTTTTACCTTTTTATGCTATTTTAAGAAGTATACCGCATAAATTAGGTGGGGTTATTTGTATGATTTTTGCTATAGTTGTACTAGCATTACTACCCTGAATTCATAGTACAGAAATTAGAAGTTCTCGTTTTAGGCCTATATATCGTGTTTTGTATTGAAGTATGGCTGCTTGTTGTTTAATACTAGGTTGAATAGGCGGTATGCCTGTAGAAGATCCTTATATAATTATAGGTCAAATAGCTAGCTTTTACTATTTTTTTTATTTCTTAATCATTTTACCAGCGTTAGGCAAAATAGAAAAATTTTTACTAAATTATAAAATGGATTAATTTATTTCACGGGATAGAGTAAAAGGTTAACTCATTAGGCTCATGACCTAAAAATATAGGTTCGAGTCCTATTCCCGTATTAAAATAAATAATTTTTACTAATAAAAAAGTTAACTTAGATCAAATTTCCATGATACAAGTATCATTTACCAAAAACGTTTAAACTGCTTATTATAAAATATATTAATTAATAGGTTGTTTTTAATTTTGATACTAAAAAATTGTTATAGATAAATGGCTGAGCGGTTTAAAGCTTTAGTTTTGAAAACTAACGTGGAAAAAATCCACCGTGGGTTCGAATCCCACTTTATCTTACAAATATTATGGCGTATAGCCAAGTGGTAAGGCAATGGTTTTTGATACCATGATTCCAAAGGTTCGAATCCTTTTACGCCAATTTAAATTTTCCGTAAAGCTGTTTTTAGTCCAACAAAGCCGTTTCAAAAGCTTCTAAAAGCTTCTAAAGACGCCTATATTTACTACTATAAGGTTACCTACTTATATTGTGATAAATCTTTTTTCTCTTGTTTATAACGAAGCTTTTTTGTGTTGTGTTGCGCAATCTTATTTAAAAATAAGATTGCGCAACACAACACAAAAAAGCTTCGTTATAAACAAGAGAAAAAAGATTTGAACTTTTAACCTTTAGTTTTGAAAACTATTGCTCTACCTATTGAGCTATTCTCTCTTAATTTAAGCGGATAATGGGATTCGAACCCATAACTTTTAACTTGGAAAATTACTGATGTATCCATTCATCTATATCCGCAAATTAATTAGATTTTTCTAAAATCTAGAAATCGTATTATTTTGTTTTGATTCCTATATAATTGGAGCGAAATCTGCTGTTGCTTTATGCCAGCACGCTGATTCATCGTTAATACAATAGAACCTATCATAGCTAAAAGCAATATAAAAGCGCACATAATAAATATTAAACTATACGAAGTATATAAAATCAATCCTATACTTTCGGTATTCGAAGGTATATTTTTTTCTAAGATTCAAGAAGTCACTGCAAGAAAACCGCTACTTGGTAAAGATACATTTATATTAGCGTAAGTCTCGAAACTTAATTGCAACGCAGCTCAAACTTGAATAAAAAGGATTATGCTTATAAAAACACCAATTAAAAAAATTGTACTATAGTTAATTTTTACGCCATCTATTTTAACGTTTAGCATCATAACTACAAATAAAAATAAAACAGCAATCGCACCTACATATACTATTAAGAATAAAAAGGATAAAAATTCAGCTCCTAATAATAATAGAATACTAGCGGTATTACAAAATACAATGATTAAAAATAATACTGAATAGACAGCATTTGAAAGACTCACTACCATACAGGCAGACAATAAAGAAATAATTGAAAAAATTCAAAAAAGAGTTGTACTCGCCATAATATATTTGTAAGTTAGGCACTTACTTTAAGTGCCTAATTAATTAAAAGAAACTAAGTAAATAATATTAAAAAAGCCATCATGAGAGCAAATAAAGCAATTGCTTCTGTTAAAGCAAACCCTAAAATTGTGTAACCAAATAATTCATTTTTTAAAGAGGGATTACGTGAATAAGCAATTACTAATGATCCAAAAACTATTCCGACTCCTGCTCCGACTCCTGTTAAACCTATAGTAGCTAACCCTGCTCCTATCATTTTTGCACTTTGTAAAGTTACGTTCATATTGTATTGTGTTATTAAATTAAAAATCTCTAGTAAATATTTTAATTATTCTCATTCTAAAGCGCCTTTTTTTCATTCATAAATAAATCCTAACGTTAAAATAGCCAAAAAAAGAATCATTGCTCAAAAACCTAAAGAAGGTAATTGTCCAAGAACTAATGATCAAGGAAATAAAAAGCTTATTTCCAAATCGAATATTAAAAAAAGAATAGCAACTAAATAAAATCTGACGTCAAATGTTGCTCTAGCATCGTCAAAGGGATTAAAACCACATTCATATGCACTCACTTTCTCTTGGTCATCTTGTTGTGGATTTAACGCGTAAGAAAGTATTAATATTATTAAAGAAATGAAAAAAGCTACAGTAAAAAAAATTAAAATGGCAGAATATTCGTTATAAATTACGTTCATTTATTTATGGTAGTCAATCAAAAGAAAAAAGGACCCCCGATATTAAAAGCACTCAACCTAATGACAGAGGCAAAAAAATTTTTCACCCTAAACGCATTAATTGATCATATCTGTATCGTGGAAATGCTGCGCGTACTCAAATAAAACCAAACAAAAGCAAAGTTGTTTTTACGCCGAATCAAAGTACTGCAGGAATTCAGTATAAAGGAAGAATATTAAATAAAGGTAGTCAACCACCAAAGAAGAAAATAGTTGTTAAACTACACATAAGTATCATATTTGCATATTCGCCTAAAAAAAATAAAGCAAAACCCATAGCAGAATACTCTACATTATAACCTGCTACAAGTTCTGCTTCCGCTTCAGGTAAATCAAAAGGTGCTCTGTTGGTTTCCGCTAAAATAGAAATATAAAACATAATAAAGATAGGAAATAAAGGAATAATGTATCATATATTTTGTTGCGCGAGAACTATTTGTGTTAAATTTAAAGTTCCTGCACATAGTAGTACATTGATTAAAATAAGTCCTATAGATACTTCGTAAGAAACCATCTGCGCTGCTGATCGTAAAGCACCTAAAAAAGCATATTTTGAATTACTAGATCAGCCAGCAGTTATAATACCATAAACCCCTAAAGAAGAAATAGCCAAAATATATAAAACACCTACATTTAAATCGGAAAAAACTTTTCCTTCATCTAATGGAAGTACGCATCACGCTAATAAGGCTAATAAAAATGTTAATACAGGAGCAGCTAAAAAAATAAATATATTAGCACTTGAGGGTAATATAGTTTCTTTTGAAAATAATTTTAAACCATCTGCCAAAGGTTGTAAAAGACCAAAAACACCCACAACATTTGGCCCTTTTCTTCGTTGCATGGCAGCCATTACTTTTCTTTCAGCCAATGTCATGTAAGCTACAGCAATTAAGAGAGGAAGTATGATAGTAAACACTTTAATGATGTTAATTGTAATATTGTAAAACATTCTAGCTCATTATTTTTATAAAAATAGCATACAGTGAACAAAATTAGAAATTAAATCAATTTTTAGTCCTATAAACAAAAGTAACAACATAATCATACTAAGTACAATGGCTTTTTCTTTTTCTACGGGGGAGAAAATAAGTATTGTTTTTATATGTGAAAAATATATCATTTGAATTAGTCGAATATAATAAAAACAGGATATACAACTTAAAATTATTGCTATTATAGCAAGTCCTATTAATTGTTCTTGCAGAAGAGATAATAAGACGAACGCTTTTGCAAAAAAGCCTGGAAAAGGAGGAATACCAGCCATAGAAAATAATATTAAAACAATACTACTAGCAAGCATAGGACTTGTTTTTACCAAGTTACTAATATCGGTTAAATAGCGTAGTTGATATGTACTAGGATAAGATAGGCATCTAAACGAAAGTAGAGTAGAAAAAATAGCTAAAGAAGTTAAAGTGTAGATAAAAATGTAAAATAATGCACTAAATGCTCCATTAAATTCTAATGTAGAAAACCCTGCTAAAATAAACCCTACATGACTTATTGTACTATATGCAATAAAACGTTTCCATTTAGTTTGTGCTAAAGCACCAAGTGTGCCGATAAACATAGATAGAACAGCACAAACTATTAATGTAAAATTTAATTGTGTAATAATTTCCGAACAACTAAAAAAAAATATTCTAAAGATTAAACTAATTAAAGCTAATTTTGGTAATATACCAAAAAAAGAAGTAACATTTGTAGGTGCGCCTTCGTAAACATCAGGAGATCACATATGAAAAGGAGCCGCGCTTATTTTAAATAAAAGAGCTACTTCGATTAAAATAATACTAAACAATATTATTTTTACAGAAGTACAATTTGTAGCTAAAATACCTAAAAAGAATTTTGATAAATCACCGAAATTAGTCAATCCAGTAAAACCATAAAGTAATGAAATGCCTAAAAGTAATAAAGCTGAAGAAAAAGCGCCTAAGATGAAATATTTTAAACCTGCTTCTGTCGAAAATTCAGATGTTCTTTTAAAACTCGCTAGTATATAAAAAGCAATACTTTGAAATTCTATTGCTAAATACATTGCTAAAAAATCATACGAACAACTAATAAAAATCATAGCGATAATAGCTAGCATCGAAATGATTCAATACTCATAAAAATTAGTTTTTTCTACTTTGTTGTAAGAAAAAACAGTTAATGATCAAAGTAAAGAAATAGTTAAAATAATGCTTTTTGTACCAAAAGATAGAAAATCATGTACTAAAAGAGAGTTTCAACTAATAATATATGGTGCGTTTGAACATAGTGTTAGTCATATTCCAATAATTAATATTTGACTGAAAAATCCACCTATGTTTCAATCAATAACTGGAGTACCTCTAGTACTCGAAGTATTTAAAATTACACCATAAATCAACAAGGCACAAACAGTATTTAAAAAATAAATTTCTGTCAGTAATACATAAAAGTCGTAAGAAGAAATAAATAGCATGGAATTATTTTTTATAATAAATATAATATATTAAGATTAATTAACAATATTGAAAATATTTTAGTTAACGATACACACTGCAACTTTATTATTTCAATATGTAAATAATCTTCTATAATCGTTTCTAAACCTAGACTTGCATGTAAAAAAACTAAACTTTGAAATAAAATTAAACTTTCTGTATCGAACAAGAATCCAGGTAAAAGTAGTAAGCCAAAAAAGCGTGGAAGCCAATAAAAAGAAGCCTCTTTTTTTATTGCTGCTAAAATAAGCGTTTTAATAAAATGCATAGCACAATGTTAATTGAAATAGGTAATTAAATTATAACTTGAGCAATGAATCACATTTAAAAAAACTTCTGGGTATATACCCATTCATAATATAAATATACTTAAAGGTCAAAGAATAAAGAACTCTCTTCTAGAAATGTCTTGAAAATTTGTAATGTATTGAAGTTTTAAACTTCCAAAGCAAATTCTATTAAATAATCATATAGAATAGCCTGCTCCTAAAATCATACTAAACGCACTTAAAAAAGTTGATATAGGACTAAATTGAAATAACCCTACTAAAACTAAAAGCTCGCCTACAAAACTACTTGTACCAGGAAAACCTATATTAGAAAATATAAAAAACAAAAGAAATAAGCTAAAGATAGGCATAACTTGAACAAGACCACCATAATACTTAAGTAAACGTGTTTTATGTCGGTCATATAAAATGCCAATGCATAAAAATAATGCGCTTGATACTAATCCATGACTTAGCATTAAAATTATGCTACCTTCTATTCCCTGTAAATTAAAAGAAAATAAACCTAATGTAACGAAACCCATGTGTGAAACAGAAGAATAAGCTATTATTTTTTTTAAGTCTACTTGTCTAATTGTTGTCAGTGAAGCATATAAAGCTGCTATAATACTTAATAAATAAATTAATGGCGCGAAATAAAGTGAAGCTTCAGGAAACATAGGTAAAGAGAACCGCAAAAAACCATAGCCGCCCATTTTTAAAAGAACCCCAGCCAAAATTACAGATCCTGCTGTAGGTGCTTCTGCATGCGCTTCAGGTAATCATATATGAAAGGGTACCATTGGAATTTTTACTGCTAAACTTGCAAAAAAAGCTAGTCAAAGTAAAATTTGCGTTTGGGTATTAAAATTAACATTTCATAATATTTGAATATCTGTCGTACCGTGTTGAAAATAAATAACTAGAATTGCTAAAAGCATTAGTAGTGAACCAGCTAATGTGTATATAAAAAATTGATAGGCAGCCCTAATTTTTCTTTCTCTAGATCCTCATACTCCTATAATTAAAAACATCGGAATAAGTACACTTTCAAAAAAAATATAAAAAAAGAGGACATCTAAAACACAAAAAACTTGTATTAAAATAGCCTCTAATAAAAGAAAGCAAATTAAATATTCTTTTATTTGGTTATTAGACATATTTCAACTAATTAATATGCAAGCTGTAATTAATCACGTGGTAAGTATTATAAAAAATAAAGATATGCCATCTATACCTATTGTATAATAAATATTATATAAGGGAAACCAATTTATAGTATAAACAAACTGAAATAAAGATGTTTTTGGTTCAAAACAAAGTCAAAGCAAAATAGAGCATATAAATGTTATTTGACTTGCTATAAAAGCTATGTTTCTTATCAACGTAAAATAAGATCCTGGAATCAGAATAAGTAATATAGCACTGCACAAAGGAATAAGTGAAGTGAGTAATAATAAATTAATTGTTTGCATTTATTTCAATTTTAAAACTAAACTACAAAAAGAGCTAAAAAACAAAAAGTTAATAACCGAATATCTACGAAAGATCAAAATAATGATAAAACAGGTACAAATAATAAAAAAAGAATCAAACCGAACACTACAAAAAAAGTGTAGTGTGTTACTTGACCCGTTTGTATTTTAATCGTTTGTATTGACCAGCTTTTAATAGTACGTGATATTCCATATGGGCCCAATAGCTCAATAAAGCCTCGATCAATATTTTTAAATGAAACAGTATAGCCAAATTTCATTAGAGAAGATACAATTAAAAAATTATACAACTTATCTCAATACAACTTTTTATTTAAAGAAAAAGCTAATTTTCTAAAAGTGTAATTGTAAGCGAATTGTATATTGTTTTTAAGCACACCGACATTTATTATATAAGCAAATAAAGCACCAGTAACACTTAGTATAAAAGGAAATCATTTTATAAGATAAGACATAAATTCTATTTCTAATAAGCTGCAAGAAAGTGGCAAGATATTTATAGCATTACCTCAAAAAGATGTGCCTACTCCTACAAATAAATCTTTGGTTAAAAAACCAACAAAAATACTTGCAAAACTTAATAGAATTAAAGGAATTAAAATTAGCATCGGAGATTCATGGATATTTTCTATGTGTTTTCTATAGCTATTACTATTTTTTATAAACGTCAAGAAAAGAAGTCTGAACGTATAAAATGCTGTAAAAAAAACTGAAATATTAGCTAGTCAACAAGCAAAGATACCAAATGTAATTTGTAAATTATTATAATAACTTATTTGAGTTATTTCAATAATTAAATCTTTGGAATAAAATCCTGTTAAAAACGGAAAACCGGCTAAAGACAATGAACCAATTAACATTGACGCGTAAGTTATCGGTAAATTGTTTATTAGTGAACCCATACGACGCATATCTTGTTCGTTTGATAATGCATGTATTACAGATCCTGCACTTAAAAAAAGTAATGCTTTAAAGAAAGCATGGTTTATTAAATGAAACATACCTACATTGTAATAAGATAAACCACACACAAAGAGCATATAACCTAATTGACTGCAAGTAGAATAAGCAATTACACGTTTTATATCATTTTGAAAAACACCAACAATAGAAGCAAAAAAAGCCGTACTGGATCCAATAATGGTAATTAAAAATAAAACATTTGAAGACAACTCTATAAGAGCTGAACAACGTACTATTAAAAATATTCCTGCTGTTACCATAGTAGCCGCATGAATAAGAGCTGAAACTGGAGTAGGTCCTTCCATTGCATCTGGTAATCAAGTATGCAAACCTAGTTGAGCAGATTTACCAACGGCTCCAATTAGTAAAAATATACCGATGAGCGTTAAAAAATTTATTGGTAAGCCAAAAAAATAAATATTATAATTTGTATACATGCTAGCAGAAGCAAAGACTAGTTCATAATCAAGAGAGCCAAAAAGGAAAAAGATAGAAAAAATACCTAAACTTAATCCAAAATCTCCTACTCTATTTACTACAAGAGCTTTAATCGCAGCTTGATTTGCACAAAGTCTAGTATATCAAAAATTTATTAGTAAATAAGAAGCTAGACCGACTCCTTCTCAACCTAAAAACATTTGTACAAAATTGTCAGCCGTTACTAGTACGATCATAAAAAATGTAAATATTTCTAAAAAGGACATAAAGCGAGGGCAATGCGGATCATACTCCATATATTGAATAGAATAAAGGTGTACTAAACTAGAAATAGAAGTAATAACTACAAGCATTGTTGTTGTTAAACTATCAAATAAAAAGCCTCATGAAATCTTTAATGCCCCTGAACTAATTCAAGGGCTTAAAAATAAATAACAAGGAACTCCACAAAGACCTACTTCAAAAAAAGCTACTAAAGAAAGACAACAACACAAAACTACACACATTGTTGACAAAAGGTTTGCACCTTTACGTCCTAGCCATCTACCGCCTAATCCTGTAACTAATGTACCCACTAAAGGTAAAATAACTATTAATAAATACATAGTATATCTTCTTAAGTTCAGTGAGAATATGTTCCCGACTTTTTTATACTTTTGTTACTGTATAAAGCCGTTTCTAAACTAATTTGAATAATTAAAGAATTTAAATCCTTTAAAACTACTTTTGATTTGTTAAAATTATTTTGTATTAATTTTTTACTTAAAGAAATTAGTATACTTTTGATTTTAGTATAAATTTTACGTAGCATTTGAATATTTGACTCGACCAAGAAATCAGTCAAACGTTGTTTTAGTACAATCTGAGTAGTGTCTTTTCTAAGCTTTCACCAACGAACTAAAAAGATTTTTGATAAATTAGTTAATACAAAATGGGTATAAATAATATAAGCAACTAAAAATATAAAAAATAGTCAGAAAATTTGACCAAAAATAATAATACGATCTAATTGTGGCATAATTTTTTATTTAATGCATTTCTAAAACGTCATTTAAGTAAATACAAGTAAGTAATGTGAAAACATATGCTTGTAAAAGAGCAATACCAATTTCTAAACCAACCAACGCAAGTAATAAAATTAATGGTATTATTTGTAAATATAAAAAAATACCTCCTATTGAAATCATTGTTCACACAAATCCTGCTATAATTTTTAGTAAAGTATGACCCGAGGTCATGTTTGCAAAAAGCCTTATTGATATTGTAAAAACTTTTACAATATAAGATACAAATTCTATTGCTACTACTAAAGGAACAATAAATAAAGGAACGCCTTTAGGTAAAAAAATTGTAAAAAATTTAATACCATGCGTTCTAAAACCAATAATATTAATACCTATATAAATAGATAATGCTAAACTAAATGTAAACGCTATATGACTGGTTACAGTAAAACTATAAGGTACCATACCTATTAAATTACAGTAAAGTATAATTGTAAAAATTGTAAAAATAAATGGGAAATAGGCATACCCTTTTTTGCCTAAATTATCTTGTACCAAAGTTAGAGTAGTATCATAAAATATTTCTTTTACAGATTGTCAATTTTTGGGAACTAATCTATTATTGTATATAACTAAACTAGATCAAAAAATAGATAATGCTACTGATAACATTAAAAAGAGAGAGGCGTTTGTTATTGAAATATTAAACCCAAACAACTCTATGGGCAATATTGGAATGATTTCAAATTGCTCTAAAGGGCTTGCTAAAAAAAAAGATTTATTTATATTGTACATATTTTGCGATTTTAAAGCCAAATAAGTCTAAATTGATTCGAACAATTAACTTTACGCTTATCAAGCGTATGCTCTAACCATTGAGCTATAGACTTTAAATTTTAAGCGCCAATTTCTAATTTTCTTATACGTTCAAATAAGTCTAACTTGGATTCGGAATGAAAAGATTTAATTTTTAATTGACTACTATAAAAATTACGAATTGTAGCCATATTTTGAATACGCTGGCAAACCGTAACATAAGAAATTTTAGTTAACTTAGTCTCTAAATCTTTCACGATGTTTAATCTTTTTAAATAAGGAGTTATAGACTGTAACGTACTACTTTTTGATTCTAGAAATAAAAAAGATTTGATCAAATATGTTAAATAAGGGATTACGTTATTTAAAACTTCTATATGCGCTGTTTTTAATAAATAACCTTGACGATACTTTTTTCAAGTTGTTACATTATCATTAGTCACATGTTGAAAATTAATTTGGATATTGTGTCCTCTTTCTTTTAACGATTTATTAATTTGTGGAGATATATAATTTCAAGTAATATTTACTCATGCAATAAAACAAAAAAGAAGTACACTTTCTTCTGTAAAAATGTAAATGTTGTGATAACAAATTATAATAAAAAAAGCTGCAACATGTAAAAATGTAAGCTTTATATTAGTTAAATTAGTAATTTTTGTCATACTTTTTTTTGAAAGTTAAATACCACCTCATCAATAAATTGAAATAAATAGAAAAAGTCATACAACGTCAACAAAGTGCCAATATCAAGCAGCCGCTTCGAAACCAAAATGATGCTGTTGTGTTAAATGTGATTTTGATAAACGAAATAAACAAATACTAAGAAAAATAGTACCTATAAAAACATGAAAACCGTGAAAACCTGTAGCCATATAAAATGTTGAACCATATACACCGTCAGATAATGTAAAATTAGCTACGCTATATTCAAAGCCTTGAAATCCAGTAAAAATAGCAGCTAAAATAACCGTTACAATTAAAGAGATAGTTGCTTGCTTTTTATAGCCAGCTACAATACTGTGATGTGCTCAAGTTACAGAGCAACCCGATAATAACAATATTATTGTATTTAAAAAAGGGACTTCCCAAGGACTAAACACAACTATTCCTTTAGGGGGTCACATAGAACCTATATCAATAGAAGGAGCGAGACTACTGTGAAAAAAGGCTCAAAAAAAAGCAAAAAAAAATAGCACTTCTGAAACTATAAATAAAATTACACCATAGCGTAATCCTTTTTGAACAGCCCCTGTGTGATGTCCGGAAAAAGTAGCTTCTCTTGTAACATCACGTCATCATGAAAACATTGTGAATAGTAATAAAGAAAAACCACTTAATAATAAGTAGCCGCCATTATTGTACGCATGCATATACATAACTCCACCTAAAGCACACGAAAAAGCTGCTATAGCTGCTGTTATTGGCCACGGACTAGGATCAACTAAGTGAAAAGGATGGCGTTGTAATTGTTTGGCTGTTTTTATAAAACTCAAGTTTGTAATATTTGTCATAATAAGTTTATAGTTAAGCGCTCACTATTATTTGGAGCGCTTTTTTAATTTTTTAAGAAATCGTATTGTATAAGTTAAGTATTTTGGATTAAATCAAAATAAAAAAAAAGTAAGTAAACTTAAAAAGAAAAATTGAAATAAAGATAAACGCATAGCAAACCACTAAAACATAGTTATTCGCTAAGTTTATTAGCTACTCAGGAAATATAGTTTGGTAAAGACACAGCTTCTACAACAATAGGCATAAAACCATGATTTACACCACAAATTTCACTACACTGGCCATAAAAAAGACCTTCACGTTTTACAAAAAGAGAGCTTTGATTTAATCTTCCTGGTACAGCATCGCATTTTATACCTAGAGAAGGTACGGCTCAGCTATGCAAAACATCTGCTGCAGTTATAATTAAACGCACATGTGTATTTACAGGTATTACCATAGGATTATCTACTTCTAATAATCGTAACTGACCTAAAGTTAAATCTTCTTCTGGAATCATGTAGCTTTCAAACAAAATTGTACTATCATCTGCATTTGTGTAATCCGAGTATTCATAACTTCAATATCATTGATGCCCTACTGTTTTAATAGTGATAGCGGGAGCAATTATTTCGTCCATAGAGTACAATAATGCAAAAGAAGGTACAGCAATTGCTAACAAAGTGATACTAGGAGTTATAGTTCATATTATTTCAATAGCTGTGCCATGAACCATTGCAGAAGGATGCTCATTTTTTGTTCAATGATAATGCCATAACGTACGTGCTAAAATTCAAGACACGAAAATAGATATTCCACAAATAAAAAACATAAAATCATGATGTAAATTTATGATCCCTTCCATTATAGGCGTTGCAGGATCCTGAAATCCTAATTGTCAATCTTCAGCAGAATCGCTAAAAATTACACGACTATAAAATAGTTGGATTAACAAAATTAATCCTAGAAATAATAATACAGTGTTTTTTTTTAACATAAATTAATTTATTTTTAGAGATATTTCTGTTTCTCTTACTACTGGAATTTCATTAAATGTATGATATGCTGGAGGTGAAGAAATTTCTCATTCTAGTGTAGTTGAACCTGTTTTTGAATTTTCAAAATTTCAAGGATTATTTCTTGCAGGCGCTTTTTTTACTGTTACAAGTGTGTTAAATACTAAGTAGAAAAAAAATAGCGTACTAAATAAAGCCACATATGAACCATAAGAAGCTATTGCATTTCAACCTGCATATGAATCAGGGTAATCCGGGATACGTCTAGGCATACCTGCAAGTCCTAAAAAATGCATTGGGAAAAAAGTTAAATTCACACCTATAAAAGTGCCTCAAAAATGAATTTGACCTAATATTTCAGAATATTGAAACCCTGATATTTTTTCAAATCAATAATAGAAGCCAGCAAATATAGCAAAAACTGCGCCCATAGATAAAACATAGTGAAAGTGCGCAACAACATAATAAGTGTCATGCAACGATATATCAAGTCCAGAATTAGCTAGTATAATACCAGTAAGACCACCTATAGTAAATAAAAATATAAAGCCTATAGCAAATAACATTGGTGTTTTTAAAAAAATGGATCCTTCTCACATAGTAGCAATTCAGCTAAAAATTTTTATTCCTGTAGGCACGGCAATAATCATAGTAGCCGCTGTAAAATAAGCTCTCGTGTCAACATCTAAACCAACGGTGTACATATGATGTGCTCAAACTATAAATCCTAAAATACCTATAGAAAGCATAGCATAAATCATTCCTATATAACCAAAAACAGGTTTTCTGGAAAATGTTGATACAATATGGCTGACAATTCCAAATCCCGGCAAAATTAATATATAAACTTCCGGATGCCCAAAAAATCAGAACAAATGCTGATATAACACAGGGTCACCACCACCTGAGGGATCAAAAAATGTGGTATTAAAGTTTCTATCAGTTAATAAATACTAGTTCGATCCGCCCAGCATAGCTGAACGGGCGCTAGTCCGCACGTAGCAAGCGAGTTTCCCGGCACTACGCGCTCCATTATGAAAGTTCTAAGATTAGTTTATTCTACTTGCTTTCTTTGTAAGTTGTAATATTCCCGACGTCGTAACCAGTTAATGAGGATAGTATTGGACCGTTATATTTGCCACGATGAATTTCTAAGTGATGTAATTCACAAACTGGGATCTGTCTTGCAATCATGTTCAAATTGGACTTGACTCGAGAGCTTTCACTGATTATTTTTCTGCGGTGTTTTATATGATGTCAATGGTCTGCTTTTTTTGAACATCCCAATATAGAACAATCTAATTCACTTGCAGAAACTACAACACTTAGAGTTTTCGGTAGCAAATTACCCTTTGGGTTTATATCCAACCCTTTGTCCAAGAAATAATTTTTAGTATTAAATCTTCCTTTGCCAGTGGAAAGGGGTATTTTTAAAGATACTTCAAATTCTTTTCCCGCCTTATTTTTGGATTTTAAAGTAATATCTTTTCCTCATTTGTTAAATGCTTTCTTCGCGGATTGAAGTTTATATTTGCTTGCTAAAGTTAGCGCTGCAGAACGTTTCAATAGTATAAACAGTTCATATAAAGTAGATTGATAATTAGAGCCACAATAGTAGTTTTTTAATCCTGTCATTACAGCTTTGTATCTTCTAACAATTTCAATATCTGATGCAAGAAATAATCATTTATCTAGCCTTCTAGCTACGTATTTTACATTGTTGCCTTTTTTTGCAACTTGAATAAAGCCCCTTTCTTTAAAACGCTTGAGCAATTTTTGTAAAGGTATCTTAAATGTTAGTGCGTTGCTAGAGCGTCGCTGTACATCTGTATTGCTTATAATATTGCGAGCATAATTGCCTAAGATTAAATATCCTAAAAATATTATACCATCTTTGTGATGTTTAATATTCGTTTTTTCCACATTTACGTCCAGTTCTAGTACAGATTTTAAATAAAAACTTATTAATTGAACAATCTTCAAAGCGTCTTTTTTTGGTCCCATGTATCCTAAAACAAAGTCATCTGCATATCTTACATAATAGAGTCTACTATACGTTTCTTCTAATTTGAAATAAGGGATTCCTTCTCTAGCAGTTTGTAACGTTCGTATCTTTTGCATGGTTTGACGTATAACTCGAGGTTGTACTTTTGGCGTTTTTTTCTTAATACTCTGCAGAATCGTTTCTCAGTTGTTGCCAGACCATTTTCGCGACTTTTGATACTCCGAATTAAGGCTTCCGCTATGCGGATGGCTAAACATTGGTATTAGTTCTTTATCAACTCATTTGTCTAGCAAATTTAAATAAATATTTGCAAACAAAGGGCTGATAATGGATCCTTGCGGAGTGCCCTGTTTCGCTTCTAGTTTACTGTCACTCAAATTTTGAAGATTTATATAGCCTACTGTTGTCATTTTATTTATAAGATCTATTATACTTTTTTCTTTTGTATGCATCTTGAAAATGCGTTGAAGAATTAGGTGATTTACTTTATCGAACATTTTTTGAATATCAAATTCGATTAATCATGTAACGTTCTTTCATCGGAGAGACATTTCTTTAAGACATGTGTGAGTACTTTTATTTTTCCTAAAACCATGAGATGAAGATTCAAATTTTGGCTCAAAGAAAGGTTCTAAAAGTAAATATAATGCTTGCTGTAGTATTTTATCTCTTGAAGATGCTATACCTAATGGTCTCATTTCCCCATTTGGTTTAGGTATTAATAGTTTTTTAGAGAGCTTTGGATCATAAGAATGCTTTCTTATATCTTCTGCTAAGTTTATAATACCAGATATGGTTACGTTGTTGACTGGAATACCGTCTATACCGTATCCGACCTTTCTATTAATAATTAAACTATAAGAATATAACAGGAAATGTGGATTTGAAAGAAAGTGATAGATTTTAGGAAGTCTGCGATAGTTGAGATCGCAATTTTTCTTATAAATTTCGTAGTCTAATATAACTTGTATAAACTTTTCCTCTGATATAATATTTTTTACTTTATCAGAAGATTTCTTTAATTTAGAACTTATCCCTTGAAATAGTTTTTCAGCTTCAATGCGGGATGTTCATAACTGGGATCCTTCCGAAGTCGCGATTAATAATAACGATTTTCGTACTCTGATCCCGCTTCTACAATCCGTTGAAAAATTTTTCTTACCGAGAGTTTTTATCGATTTGACAGATTGCATATCATATTTTCAATTAAATTTATCTGGTACGTGTTGTACCGATGTGGTTAGTGCTCTTGCTGAATTTGACTTCCCTCTCTGGGAGTATAACTCTTTGGCAGAAAAATAAGAAAAACATAATGTGGTGATCTTATTTCAAATTGAGTTCATCTGCTTTTTTGCAGAAAGATGGCAATTGTACATCATATCATTCAGTATCAAGTTTGTTATCCTAGCCATACACATCGTGAAAAAATTGCCGACAGCTCTTATATCTCAACCTAGACGGAGAAGACACGCGACAATACTCTGTATAATTTTCTGCATTATATTTTTATAAATTTAATATAAATATTCGCCCCATTGTAATAGCTCCAGCTAAAACAGGTACTGCTAATAACAATAAAAAAGCTGTTATTAGTATAGATCAAACAAATAAAGGTATACGATACATGCTTTGACCCGGATTACGCATATTAAATATAGTAGTAATGAAATTAATAGCTCCTAATATGGAAGAAGCACCTGAAAGATGCAAACTAAAAATAGCAAGATCTACAGCACCACCTGAATGACTTTGTATAGAACTTAAAGGAGGATATAAAGTTCACCCTGTGCCGGCTCCTACTTCGACCATAGCAGATCCTAAAAGAAGGCATAATGACGGAGGCAATAATCAAAAACTTATGTTATTTAGCCTTGGGAAAGCCATGTCTGGCGCCCCTATCATGATTGGTACAAACCAATTACCAAATCCACCAATTAGTACAGGCATTACCATAAAAAAGATCATTAAAAATGCATGCTCTGTGACTAATACATTGTATACTTGATGATTACCTAACAAAAGTTGGTTGCCTGGTTGCGCTAATTCCATTCTAATTAATATTGAGGCACATGCGCCTAATACACCAGAAAAAGCTCCAAAAATTAAATATAACGTACCTATATCTTTATGATTAGTAGAATATATTCAGCGAAAAATTCAGATATTTAGAGACTTATGCACTAAATTCTAGAAAAAAAATTATTATATGTATAAATAATTGTACTTTTGCATTTTTAACTACCTAGAGATCCCAAAATAAATTAGTAGGTCTAGTAAAATCTTTTTCACTTTTGAATTCTTATGGGATCACGTATTTATATAAAGATTTGTATATTAAAAAGTTACTCTTAGTGAGATTTGAACTCACGTTGATGCCCTGAAAAAGCACTGTCCTAACCATTAGACGATAAGAGCTATAACGATAGAGGGACTTGAACCCACAACTTACGGATTATGATTCCGTCGTTCTAACCAATTGAACTATATCGTTGAAAAATAATTGCTTTCTTGTTAGCAAGGAAAACCTAAAGATTTGAAAAAATATAACATTGTAGTACTATCGTTGCTATTACTAATTTGGCAAGAGAAAATAATTTTTAAATGCTTGTTAGACGTATTTTCTAAAAATTTAAGAAATTTTATATCTAACGTAAAATATTCAACGATATTTAAAAAATTTTTACCGCAACCGTGTCATTTATTTTGGCTTAAAGAACTTTTTTCTATCTTATTTTTGTAAACCAATAACGCTATATTTTCTAAAACAAAATAAGAACGATTACCAATAAATTTTAAAGAAAGGCTAGACACATCTTTTTGATTTTTACACAAAGCATAATTATTTCCAACTAATTGAATAGCAACTAAATTTAAACAGACTTGTTTAATATCACTTGTTTGAAGATTTTTTATTTTAATTTTAAAAAAAGCAAATGTAGGTATATTCTTAGGATTTTTAACAAGAAACTGCGTTAAAAAATCATAGGTAGCCACATTTTTTTGATAACATAATATTCTGGAACGCATTTTTTTTTTTGATACTTTCTGGAGACAATCGAACTCGAACCAATAACCTTATACTTGCAAAGCATACGTTATACCCGTTAAACTATATCCCCTTTTTCTACTTTGTAATAACCAATTGGTTATATTCATTACTGATTGTAAATATACTTTAATAAATAATTGTTTATATACTAATATTTACATTGAAAATAATAATTAAATTGACGTGCTTGTTTTTTAAAAATAAAAAAAAGTATGACTTTATTGTACAATACACAATGTTAAAACCCTGCGGACGTGCAAAAACAACTTGTTTCATGCTGTTTTTGCCCAAAAATAAACTTTTAAAAATGTTTGCTTAACTATTTAAATATTAATTAAACATTAAAATTTGAATTAATTCAAATTTTCAATGTAAATATTAATATATAATAAGAATTATTATATTCCCTCCGTCCCTCCGAAGGAGGGACGGAGGGACAACTATAACTATAACAACCACTTGCTACTCGCAATTTACCATTTGTTAATCCCTACTTGCTATTTATTATACCTAACTATTATTATGCTTACTCGCAATTTATTTAGTACACTTTTATATATAAGTATAACTAAACTACTAGATTTAAGAGCAGTGCATGCGCTCGCTAAAGAAAAAGAGTCTGTTAGTATTCACAATTTTGTTATTGCTTGGCACAAAAAACAAAGAAAGACAAATTTGAAAGCTTTAAAAGCACGGATAAAAATAGCAGAAAATTTAATTGAAGCTAATTTTAATCACTGACAACAATTAATGTCGAAAAGTGTCGAATTAAATGATTAATTAAACACTAAAAGTTACCTAATTCGCTTCTTTAGCTTCATTAGAGCACTAAATAATTTTAAGGGTATAAAAATAAAAAAAAATATATACTATTTCTTGCACTTGCACTTTTTAATATTAATATTTTCAATGTAAATATTAGTATATAAACTAAAAGAAACATCTGTTGCTCAATTGGATAGAGCGTTAGACTACGAATCTAAAGGTTGGAAGTTCGAATCTTCCCAGATGTAAAAGTAATTAGCTCAATAGGTAGAGCATTTTGTTTACACTAAAACGGTTAGGGGTTCAAGTCCCTTATTACTTAAAAAAAAAAAATATGTCAACATTACAACAAAAAATTAAACATCCAAGAAAACGCAAAAATTTAAAAATGAAAACGCCTGCTTTAAATAAAATGCCGCAAAAAAAAGGGGTTTGTACAAAAGTATACACAACTAATCCAAAAAAGCCTAACTCTGCCGAAAGAAAAGTAGCTAAAATTCGTCTTAGTACAGGACGTTTTGTCATAGGTTATATTGGTGGCGAAGGACATAATTTACAAGAACACTCAGTCGTACTTATAAGAGGTGGTCGTGTAAAAGATCTTCCGGGAGTACGTTATCATATTATAAGAGGTACTTATGATTTACAAGCAGTAGCTAATCGAAAAAACGCGCGATCTAAATATGGTAAAAAACGTACTTAAGTCTAAATAGCTCAGTGGTTAGAGCAAAAGATTGAAAATCTTTGGGACAGTGGTTCAAACCCACTTTTAGACATTATTTTTTGCAAAAAACAAGCAAGTAATAAAAAAAAATAATTCATAAAATAATACTATGAAAAAAAAATAATATAATTGAATCATATTTTCAGGTGGTAAACATATAAAAAACCCTACAAAAACAAGAAATAGTACATATTTTTTGTTTTTACGGTAAAAAATATGTAAATTAATCATATTATCTAGTAAAAAAAGGTACATTAATCTCCCTAAAAAAAAACACATTGTATTAGATAATAAACAAGTTGTTTGAAACATTCAATAAACGTAAGTTTCTATTCGTGCTTCTAATTGTACTTTAAATGCATAAATTGTCGTAATAGTTCATGTATCTAAAAATGCATAAGCGTAAGGCAAAACTGTAAAGTAAGATATAAATATACTAATTCCAAGAACTATAAACATAAAAATTTGTAGATTTGTAAAAAATCATATTTGAGATTTATACCAACCTGAACTAAAAAAACTATTACAATGATAATAGGCGTACGGAAAATTTATAAAAGAGACAATATTGATACTAACGTACATGGAAGTAGCAAATAACTCTGCAATGTGTGTAGTTATAAACCTGTTTTTATTTACAAAAGAAAATGAGTAAGTGCTTCAAAAAAATACAGCTTCATGATAATTTAGAATTATTATTAAACAAATGATAAAACTAAAACAAAAATAATAAAATCTTCATTTAATTTCATTTAAATAAAAATGTAAAGGAATTTGCATTGTTTATTACATATTTTTAATCTATAAAAAAGTAAAAGCTTTTTATTTTTTTAATAATTTAGGTTCGTAGTACGTTATCTAAAATTAATATTAAGAGATGGAAGTGTAAGAAATAGTTTCAGGGAAGGTATAATGAAGCTAAAGAAGCGAATTAGGTAACTTTTAGTGTTTAATTAATCATTTAATTCGACACTTTTCGACATTAATTGTTGTCAGTGATTAAAATTAGCTTCAATTAAATTTTCTGCTATTTTTATCCGTGCTTTTAAAGCTTTCAAATTTGTCTTTCTTTGTTTTTTGTGCCAAGCAATAACAAAATTGTGAATACTAACAGACTCTTTTTCTTTAGCGAGCGCATGCACTGCTCTTAAATCTAGTAGTTTAGTTATACTTATATATAAAAGTGTACTAAATAAATTGCGAGTAAGCATAATAATAGTTAGGTATAATAAATAGCAAGTAGGGATTAACAAATGGTAAATTGCGAGTAGCAAGTGGTTGTTATAGTTATAGTTGTCCCTCCGTCCCTCCTTCGGAGGGACGGAGGGAATATAATAATTCTTATTATATATTAATATTTACATTGAAAATTTGAATTAATTCAAATTTTAATGTTTAATTAATATTTAAATAGTTAAGCAAACATTTTTAAAAGTTTATTTTTGGGCAAAAACAGCATGAAACAAGTTGTTTTTGCACGTCCGCAGGGTTTTAACATTGTGTATTGTACAATAAAGTCATACTTTTTTTTATTTTTAAAAAACAAGCACGTCAATTTAATTATTATTTTCAATGTAAATATTAATATATAAACAATTATTTATTAAAGTATATTTACAATCAGTAATGAATATAACCAATTGGTTATTACAAAGTAGAAAAAGGGGATATAGTTTAACGGGTATAACGTATGCTTTGCAAGTATAAGGTTATCGGTTCGAGTCCGATTGTCTCCAGAAAGTAAAAAAAATAATGACTTATTTACAAAATTTAATAGAATCCGTAGATACGGATATAATCGTGACAGCATTATCTGCTGGATTTTTAGCTACAAGTATTTTAGTGGGCAATTATATTTCGAGACCCAAACCTGTGAAGCCTTTAGAATACCCGCCTGTAACTTTAAAAGAAGCAGTAGATTTTCTTGCAAAGCAAAAAGGAATCTTAAAAAAGCTGAAAATAGATGTTGTATCTTTTGACAAAGAGATACGCGATTTAAATTTGCATCGTAAAAATTTACGCTCAGTTTACTGATATCTTGATCATTATAGAGAAGTTAAAGGAAATTTTGCGCTTAATAGAGGCACGTATAGACGTCTACAAGAAGCAGTAACGTCTGCTAATTACAAATCTCATAAGTACGTAGTACATCTCTCATCGGTTAAAAAGGTACTAATGAGTCAAAGTGTAGCACTGCAGAAATTATACATATTAAAACCAGTTTTACCATCAGCTTTTGAACCTCTTATGTTTGCAATATTAGTTTATTTTTTAATCGTGCATTGAAAAACAGCGCGTTATCTATTGCTCTCTCTATGATCATTTCTTTCTGCATGTTTTCTTTATTTTTGATGAAAAGTTAGATATCACCCAGATGAGTATTATTGAAATCATTTTAAAGATATTTCATATATGTTTTATCTAGCTAGTTCAAGTTTCTTATACATTTGTCATGATTTTATTCTTGGGGATTGAGAAGCGGAAATTGATCCAAAGCGTGTGCCGCGTAAGTTTAAAAATACTGAAAAAGCAATTTATCCGTATTGACCGTTTAAGCTTTGACCTTAACTTTATTGTTTTAAAAATAATAACGCATGGTCTTAATATTTTCAATGTAAATATTAGTATTAAACGATGCATTGTGTAAACTGCATAAAAATTAGTTGTTTAGTACTAATCTAGTATTTAAGAAGAGATGGCTGAGCGGTCTAAAGCGATAGATTGTAAATCTATTGATTAAAATCATCGTAGGTTCAAATCCTACTCTCTTTAGTAAAAGATGTATAGCTAAATGGTACAGCAACAGACTTTTAATCTGCTTATTTTGGGTTCAAATCCCAATGCATCTAATAACGTTTTTAGTTTAATTGGATAAAACATCAATCTTCTAAATTGATTAGTGTAGGTTCAAATCCTACAAAACGTATTTTACACAAATATGTAAATTAAACATATTTTAATTTATATATTTTTATTAAACAGTATATTATTATGGGTCAAAAAGTTAATCCAATAGCATTTAGAATAGGTATAAATAATTTGTGGCGTACTGAAAGTCAATGTTACGGTAAAAGTTTTATAAATTCAAAAAGGTTGTATAAAAAAGTATTACCCACCACGAATTATTTAAATCAATTATTTAAATCAAAAATGTTTATCCGCGGGGAAATACAATCTAAAATAAAAGATAATAAATGACAATATAGCGTGCAATATGTACCTTTATTATCTCAAAATAGTTTAGATATTCAAGTGGACAAAAAAGTATTACCTTCTATGTTTAATATTGAATTGCTGCAATACAATACAACACTTTGATATCGAAATGGAGCGCTTATTTGTGAGCTTATAAATCTATCACTTAAAAAAGGAATAGCATTTCGTAAAATAGTTAATACAATAAAAATGTTATTTTTGAACAAAAACAAGCACAAGCTTGTTTTGAAAACGGTTTCCGGACAGCAACTTTTTGAGTTTATAGGGATAAAAATAAAGTATGTCGGTCGTTTTGGTGGTAGTCGAAGCCGTATGTCTAATAATATAGTATTTCGCACGGGTGCAGTTCCGTTACAAAAGTTAAATACTCATATAGAGTTTTATGAAATTCCATTATATACAAAACAAGGTGTATGTAATCTTCAAGTCTGAATGGCATATAAAACAATTTAATATGAAAAGATTTAATCCAAAAAATAATCCTACAAGACAGCACAAAGTAATAAAAAAAAATATAAACCAGACAAGTCATCTAGCAAAAAGAGGCCAATTTGGATTACGTTCTTTAGAGTACAAACAAATTGATATTAAACAGGTAAATAATATTAAAATGAAAATATTAAAAGAAATTAAAGTAGCTGAAAAAAAAACTAGTTTAGGCAAAATTAAAGTCTGGTTTTATATGCAACCTACAAAAGCAATAACAAAATTAAGTCCGGAAACTCGTATGGGTAAAGGTAAAGGGCCTATAGTAAGTCATTGTTGTTATATTAGGCCTGGTCAATTAATTTTTGAACTGTCTAATTTATCAAAATTAAAAGCATTCGAATTAATTTCGTCTGTTCAAAATTCTTTTTCATTTAAAACCCAGTTTTTATTTAAATTTTATTAAGTTTAAAAGACTAGGTAGCATAGTGGTTATGCAAAAGATTGCAAATCTTTAAAAGGCCAGTTCGAATCTGGCCCTAGTTTTCTATAACACAATGCAAATCAAATGCATACAGGTATTTTATTTTTATCTTTTAGCTCTAACAATATTCATTTTCTTTTAACGGATTGCAAAGGTGAAATAAAAGCATGAACAACAGCAGGGAAATCAAGATCAAAAGGAGTAAAAAAAAATTTATCGTTATCTTTTTTTGAAATATCTAATTTTTTAGAAAAAAAAACTAAAGATTTAAATTATACTTTTTTGCATGTTCGAATTAAAGGGTGAGGAAAAAATAAAAAAAGTGTGTTTAAAATTTTAAAACAATCTAAACTTAAATTTATTTCGGTATTAGATAATACAACTTGTCCTCATAACGGTTGTAAAATTCCTCGAAAACGTAAATTATAATATGCGCAATATAAATAGACCAATTTCACCACATTTAACTATATATAACCCTCAAAAAGCATCTATTTTTTCTATTTGGCATAGAATCTCTGGTGTTATCATGTTCGTTTTAATTATAAGTCCTTTTTTTTTATTACATAGTATCTATTTTTCTCACATGACTATATTCTTAGCACATTTTTTAGTACACTATGTTGTGTCTGATTGGTTTTTGTTTAGTTGTAAATTATTCGTAATCAGCATATTCTTGTATCATATAAGTAATGGTATTCGTCATTTGCTTTGAGATGTAGTAATACATGTAAATACAATAAACATGTATAAAGATAGCAATATACTTTTATTTCTTGCATTCATAATAATAATTGCTCAATTTTGTGTTAGCTTTTAATTGCGGAAATAGTTTAACAGGTAAAGCATGACTTTGCCAAAGTCAGTATAAGGGTTCAAATCCCTTTTTTCGCTTTTATCTTTCTGATAGCTTTAATGGTTAGAGCAGGTAGCTGTTAACTACAAGGTTATAGGTTCGAATCCTATTCAGAAAGAGTTAAATAAATACCAAGATGTAGCGTAAGGGTAACGTACTTGCTTTGGGTGCAAGGGAATGGCAGTTCAAATCTGTCCATCTTGATACATTAATGAACAAAAATAAAAAATATCAAAAAAATTTTTTAAGGGAGGCAAAAAAAAAGAATAAAAGCTTTTTTACATTAAAACAAAAAAAGTATAAAATTTTTTGTAAAATCAACCATATTATTATTAACAAAATTATTTTTAAAAATTTATACATATATGAAATTGGAACAGCTTCTGCTTGTACTCGGTGAATAATTTTGTATAACCAAAATTAATTTTTGGGGTAGCAAATACAAGAACATAAAATAATAAAAAAAGAGTTTGATCCTGGCTCCGAATGAATGCTAGTGGCCAGCCTAACACATGCAAGTTTAATAGTTTTTGTAAAATATAAAAAAATAGCGTACGGGTGAGTAATATGTAAAAATATATCTTAAACTGTGGTAAATTCCCTAAAAAATTAGAAATTGGTTTAAGAAAAGTTTACACAGGATTAGGTAGTTGGTCGTTTAAAAGACATACCAAGCCCATGATCCTTAATTGGTCTTTGAGGACGATCAATCACACTGGAACAGAGATAAGGTCCAGACTCTTTAAGAGGCAGCAGTGAGGAATTTTAGGCAATGAGCGAAAGCTTGACCTAGCTAGGCCACATGTGAGAAGAAAACCCTATTAGGTTGTAAATCACTTTGTAAAATAGACTAAAATTTTAAGAATAAATTTTACAATCAAAGCTCCGGCTAATTTCGTGCCAGCAGCCGCGGTAAAACGAGAGGAGCAAGTATTATTCAAATTGACTGGGCGTAAAGGGTGCGTAGGTGGTGCATTAAGTAGTAAAAAAAATTTAAATTTTATGTTTATAACAAGTTACTAAACTAATTCACTAGAGCATAAGAAAAGATTATGGAACTTCGAAAGTAGTGATAAAATGCGATGATATTCAAAAGAACACCAAAAGTGAAAACAATAATCTGGATTATAGCTGACACTAAGGCACGAAAGCGTAGGTATCAAAAGGGATTAGATACCCCTGTAGTCTACGCCCTCAACTATAAGTGTTTGTTTTTGAATAATATTTCAGAGGCGAAGCTAAGGCATTAAACACTTCGCCTGGGGATTACGGTCGCAAGATTAAAACTCAAAGGAATTGACGGGAACTCGCACAAGCGGTGGAGCATGTGGTTTAAATCGAAAAAACGCGCAGAACCTTACCAACTCTTGTATGACATTAATGTCACAGGTGTTGCATGGCTGTCGTCAGTCCGTGCCGTGAGGCGTTTGGTTAATTCCAGCAAACGGACGAAACTTTTGTATAATATATTAATATATTATAAACTGCTTAGAACATCTTTGAGGAAGGGGGAAATGACGTCAAGTCCGCATGACCCTTATGAGGTGGGCTACTTTCATGTGCTACAAAGTAATATTTACAACGAGAAGCGAAAGCGTGAGCTGGAGCAAAATCTTTAAAAAATATTTAATTCGGATTATTCTCTGCAACTCGAGAATATGAAGTTGTAATCGCTAGTAATCGCGGATCAGAATTGTCGCGGTGAATAAGTTCTCGGGTTTTGTACACACCGCCCGTCACACTACGGGAATTTACTCTACTTGAAGACAAAAAAGCATAATTTTTTTCCATGGTAGCGAAAGGACTAGAGTGAAGTCGTAACAAGGTAGCCGTAGGGGAACCTGCGGCTGGAAAAATTTGCTATAATTTGCTATCTCAAATGTTAATCAAAATATAAATGATTACTCAATTATACTGTGAAAATTACACATTTTTTTTATTTTTAGTAGGTGTGTTAGGTATTTTTTTAAACCAAAAAAGTATTATAATTATAATAATGTCATTAGAAATAATGTTTTTGTCAGTTAGTTTTAATTTTATTTTTTTTTCCCTTTCTCTAGATAATATAATAGGACAATTATTTGCATTAGCTATATTAACAGTAGCAGCCTCAGAATCGTCTATAGGTTTAGCAATACTTGTTGTTTATTACAGAATCCGCAATACAATTACTATAGAGTTAATGACTCTTACAAAAGGGTAAAAATTAATAGC